TATCGATACTTTCACAAACTAAAAAGAAAGAAAAAATTCCCCCATTTCTTTTTCCTGGATGGAAGAAAAATACTATCTATTTTATTCTATTTTTTTTCTTTTGATTTTGATGGGGGAATATTCCCGGTTTTTTATACTAATAGAAGTTTCTTTTATTTATTTTATTGTCTCATCAAAATGGAAAGTTTTTTTTTCAAGTTCATTGAAAAAGTTCTAGTTACTCAAAAAGTTTCTCTTTCTTTTTAGTTGTCCAGCCTATTTATACATATATTATACGTATAAAATCCTATTTATATGTATATAAAATCAAAAAAAAAAAGTAGATTATGATAACCCTAGAAAAATCGAAATTATGAATAGGAATGAATCTTTGGACGAATGACGAATGGGATTGATTAAGAAGCATTATTTTTTTAACACACGAAAAACGACTTTTTCGTGTGTTAAAAACTAGGAAAACAACTAGGAAGACGAATAGAGTAATCTATCTTAGAATCCCATGCCCCCATTTTATTTATCCTTTGCCTTTTCGTTTACTTATTTTATTATGCTTGCTTAGTATCTAATAGAATCTAATCTAATTCTATTAGAATTGAAAAAAAAAAAAAAAAACGAAAGAAGAGATAAAATCAAATAGTCTTCTTATCAACACTAGATAGAATTCAAAATTTTTGTAAAAAAAAAAAAGATAAGACTCGAAACAAAAAAAGATTTTCAAGCATACCATATAAAAATTTTTTGTTCTTGTTACGAACTTGAGAAATGCGCAGATCTAGAAATTCATTTCGGACAGTTGAACTTTCTCAAACTGTTTCTTTTTAAGAACTAAAAAGATTTGTGCCAAAATAACAGATGCTAAGAAGAACAAAAGGCCTTGAATACGTAATGGGTCTTGAAGTACTATTTCTGCATCCCCCTGACCAAATCCACCCACATTAGGATTACTCGTTAATGGTTGATCAAGTTTGATGGATTCGCCTTCTGAAACAAGAAGCTCTGGTCCTGGGGGTATAATATCAATCACTTGCCGTCCTTCTGAAGTATCTTTTATGGTTATTTCGTATCCCCCCTTTTCTTTTCGTATTATTTTGCTTACTATACCCGCTGCTGTCGCATTATAAACCGTATTGTTACTCTTGCTCCCGTCAGGATAAATTTGTCCCCTTCCCCTGTTTCCACCTGCATATATGGGATATTTTAAGAAGTGAACATCCTTTTTCGTAGCGGGGTCTGGCGAAAGAATAGGAAAAGTAATTTCACTATATTTCTGACCCGGAACCGGACCTATCACAAGAATATTTTTTCTATTGGGGCGATAATTCTGAAAAGACAGATTGCCCACCTTTTCTTTCATCTCTGGTAAAATACGATCTGGAGGGGCTAATTCAAACCCCTCGGGTAAAATAAGAACAGCCCCCACATTCAAAGCGCCCTTTTTCCCATTAGCAAGAACTTGTTTCAGTTGCATATCATAAGGAATTCGAACAACTGCCTCAAATACAGTGTCAGGAAGTACTGCTTGGGGAACCTCAATATCCACGGGCTTATTAGCTAAATGACAATTGGCACATACAATACGGCCAGTTGCCTCGCGTGGATTTTCATAACCCTGTTGCGCAAAAATAGGATATGCATTTGAAATGGATACCCCAGTTAGTATATATATTATGAGCGATACAGAAATGAAGCGAGTAATCTCTTCTTTTATCAAAGAAAGGGTCTTTCTACTTTGCATGGTACAATCGTTGATCCAGAAAATTTCTACAATAAAATTAGGTAAGTCGTTAATATAGTTCCCTACCCACGATGTTGCTATTTACTAAACTATTTTAGAAAACTTTTCAAAATACAAAATATAAGAGGATCGGAATCTTTAAATGTATAGAATAAAAAAAAATGGATGTTTGGCTTATGTGCAAAATAACAAACATTCTAATTGGATTGGGGAATCATTTTTCAGTCATTCATTGAATGATAAATCACTACAAGTGACGGAGATACACGATTTAAATAATGGAAGATCCAATATTTGAAAATTGTATCGATAATTACTGGAAAAGTGGAAACAAGTCCAGATATAATTTGATCGTTATAAGTAAATCCAAAATCCTTGTAGACAGAACCAATCAGTAGTTCCCAGCCGTGGGGTGAATGGAATCCTATACATAAATCGGTTAATAAAAGAATAAAAAAAGCTTTTATTGTATCACTTAGGTTATATAGAAATTCTTGAACCCAAGAATTAAGAAGAAAAAGTTCTTCATTACCTAGAATCGAATAACCGCTTAGAATAATGAAACAGATTATATTGGTTGAGAAGTGCAAAATAGTATAGATACGCTCCTCATTGTACATTTTGAGCAATTTGATCGTTTCTTTGTGGATTGCGATAATAAACTTTTGTAGATGTGTTTCCGGGCATTCCTTTATCATTTCGTCCAAGAGTAAGAGTTCCTCTAATTCTATGAATTTTTCTAAACTACTCTTTTCTTGAATAGCATTTAAAAAAATTTCAGATTGACTAGTATTCCACCAATTAATAACCCAAGATTCCACACTTTTATTAAACGAAAAAGAGATCCACCAGGGCAACAATATTATAGATGTAAAATATAGAAGGGAAATAAGGGCTTTTTTTTTTTTCATTTTTTCGTATGAAAATTTTAAATGAACCCGCCTCATTCGTCGACTTTATACAATTTACTATTTCCATAAAATAAAAGAGAAGTTGAAGGCTTGTTGGAACCTATGTATGAATCTATTCCCTATTTTTGATTTGTAAATCATTTGTTGGCCCCTGAATTTCGAAAGAATACAATACAGAAAGAACTTAAGAAAGAGTATACGAATAAAGAAAAAAATCTTGTTTCCGGGTATCTTAATTGTTCAAAATTCTCAAAAATTCCCCCTTTCGATATTTCGATAAATATTCAAAGGATCCACTTCAAATTCTGATTCCGAGATGAATGCTTTTTTTCGATCTATATCTATAAAATGAGTCTATTATTTCGATTTGTTCCTTCTTTGGTTTTTGTTACTGAATTGGGTGAATTTCCAGATGCATAAAAAAAATTTGCAGAGAAAAAATTTCCTTTTTCAAATTGTTCCTTATATATTTATATTCTATAATATACTAACTAATAGATTAATATGAAATTGAAATATAGTATATATATGTTTGATAACAATATATATTTTTATATAAATATTGATAATAATATAGATATTTTTATTATATAAAAATATATAATATATAAGTATAAGAGTATAAGCTTTTTTTGCTTCATCAATATCGCGAAGAAATTTCCGTTAAATTATATGCCTATAAAACAAATACAAATAAAGGATTCTTGGATTTTTGACTTCCCCCGATAAGAAAATGTTCATTCTTGAGTTCATTTCAAAATACTTCAATTGGTACATGCAAGAAATAGGCCAATTCCGCCGCCTTTTGCTCAATTTCTCGTGGAGTCAAATTTTCATTGGTCCGAGTCAAAGGAATAGCCCCCCGGCCTCTTATTTCCATATAAAGGACACGTCGAGCATAAATACCCTCTTTAGCTTCGATTCTGATAGATTGAATATCTTTCATAAGGAATCGGAGTAAGATGCGACGATTCTTTCCCGGAAATCCCCAACGAAAAATACACACTATTCCTTCTTTTCTATCGAATCGGTCATAACCACTACCTACATTCCACGAAATTGTGCACCACAAATACGAGCTAATAAATAGACCGGCAATGCCATAGAAAGACATCACGATCCCCTGTGGAAAAAAAATGATTTGCTGAGACGGAAATAAGGATATCAAATTTCTGCCAAGGTAACTGGAAAGTCCAACCAAACAAAATCCTACTGAACCTAAAAAAAGTATAAAGGCCCAGCAGATATTACTTGTTTTTCGAGATCCCACTATAAGTTCTATCCATATATGTTCTGATCGCCAACTCATACTAGATCCAGTTTCATTTTATTGGAAGTGGGGGATTGGCCCCAATGAATTTAACTTAATTTTGTTTGGTTCTGAAATAACTTTTATCAACTCGCACTATTTTGATGTCAATCTTTAGGAAGAATTTGTTAGATCGAAAATAAGAATAGGAGCCCCCGCATATGATCTCCTATCTCCACACATATGGATACGTTGATTTTGCATTTGTTGTAGACGTCGACTCTAATCTCGATGGATTTTCCATTTCAAATAGCTCGTTTATTTACTCATATATCATATTTACGCCTGTCGAAAAACTCTTTGATTTATGTTTGAATGAGAAGTCGCGCGCTCTGCCCGTTCTAGTAGGATATTCCACTAAAGAGATATCTGTCTTATGATCCCCGCATAAGTCGTGAAAAAAAAAAAAAGAAATAGATACAATTTACTCCCATTAGATCTAAAGAATCTTGTTTTTTTGAACATGAAGAGATAAAGAAGCCATTGCAATTGCCGGAAATACTAAACCCACTAAAGGTACAAAAATAGAGGGTAAATTGTTGAAAATTGTCATAGAATGGGCACCTCGATTTACTATTTGTACCTATTTTTGATATTTGTATATTGTTAGAAAGATATCTTAAAATGATTCTAATTCGTATATTAATTCGTATATAATTATATCTAATTATCTAGAGTATGTCTAAGTGAGCATATAGAATAAATAATAAAGTGCAAGAAGGCTAGAACTAACTAAATGGGCTTTGTCATTTTGATACATGAAATATCTGTATGATAATCCACCTGTTTTACTCTTATTTGATTATCTGTTTCTTGTCTTAGAATATGAATTTTCTGAATTTTTTTTCATAATTCATAATTTCAAATAATTGAATCTTTTTATTTATTATTTACTTTAACCCTTTGTACGTATTATATTAATTTAATTAATTTGAATTATTTTAAGACTCTATTTGATTTATGATTCAAAGGAAAGAAAGCGTGTAGTTGAAATAATTCATTCAGAACACCTTTTAAAGGATTACGCGGTACGATTGGATCGAAT